TAAAAGATCCTAGCCGCACTTAAAAGCCGAGTACTCTACCGTTGAGTTAGCAACCCGAATATAAAAAGTTTATGTAAATACAATAAAAAAAAAAAGATAGATAAATGTAAAAATTTATAGACCACCTCTTCGTTCTTATGTTATCGACTTTTAAATCAAAACCCCTATTCTTATTATATCAAAGAGAATTCAAGGAATCCCATCATTTGAATAATATAAGGTAAAAATCAAACCGCTCGGACAAAAATAAATTTATCGACTTATCACGATGAATTATATTTGTTCGATACACTGTTGTCAATATAAATGTTGAGAAATAATACAACGTAAAAACAAAATAAATAGAAATGGAATTTTTTCAATACTATTAAAAAAAGAGCTTGTGTTGGATTAGCACTACATAGCCGAAAAAAGTTTAGATAGAGGAATAAAAAAATACCAAGTAGAAAAAAATATCAGATTGAATCAATAATAAGTAACTAGAATAAAAAAGGGAGGATTCCTTGGTTATTACTTATTAGTATTCAACGAAAACCGACCAATTGAAGGAACTCCCAGAATTTTATATTTCTAGGATCAAGCAACTCGAGTTTTGTCGTTCTAGAACATGAGATTTTATAGAAGCAATGAAAAATAGATATGAGTAGAATCCAAAAAAGGAAAAAAGTATATATATAAATACAAAAATTTATATAAGAATTACTATCCCTTTCTATTTCTTTATTTCCTTAATTCAATTTTGTTTGATTAGGACCAAGTTACTTAAAAACCTCTGCCTTTTTTAAAAGATCCCGAACAGTTCCTGTGGGCTGAGCGCCCTTTTCAAGGAAATATAGAATAGCAGGAACGTTTAAATAACTTTGATTCTTTATCGGATCATAAAAACCTACGTTCCGAAGATCTCTTCCTTCTCTTCGGGATCGAACATCAATTGCAACGATTCGATAGACGGCTCATTGGGATAGATCTAAGTAAATGAACAAGACCCCCCCTAGAAACGTATAGGAAGTTTTCTCCTCGTACGGCTCGAGAAAAAATGATTTGGAGTTTTGTCTACGTATAGAATTCTAATTTCTGGCAAAGTAGTTGATAAAATAAATTAGAATGGGATTTAACTCATTTTTTTCTTCCTCCTTCCTGAAAAAATAAAAATCATTTGTACCCATAACTCAAGTTGGATAATTCTCAAAGAGCTTAAAAGAAAAAAATCTTTAGGCAATTTATTTAATTTTTTGAATGGTCTTTAACCCCCTCTTGCTTGTCTCATTTAATCTTTATTATTATCCGGTTATTGAGACAATTGAAAAAACGGTGTTTCCTTGTTCTGGGATCCTTTTTTTTGTTTTAAATCAGTGGGTTTAGACATTACTTCGGTGCTTCTTAATCCTTACAAAATGGCAGCAACATACCCCTTTTGTGATTTCTTTCTATCAAAGAATCATATAAACGCTCGATTCCCGCGTGATACACTTTGAATAGAAAGACTTTTCTCAATTTCAACAAATTTTACTTTTGAATTAAAAACTTGACTGAATCGGATCCTTTCAATTTCTATATTGATATATATGATATACTTACACAAGTTGTTCCAATTTATTGATTGGTATTAACCCTAGATTCTTGCCCCCTGAAAGATGAATCCATACTTTCTACCCGAGCTCCATCATGTACTATATTCATTACAACCTAACAAAAAAGGATTCTAGTGAAAACAGAACAGATGTCGGGTCAAGAGCACCTTCATTCATAGAAAAGATGGCGGATGTAAGAATAAAAATCCACAACGGATCGTGTCCTTCAAGTCGCACGTTGCTTTCTACCACAGCGTTTCAAACGAAGTTTTACCATAACAAAAAATTCCTCTAATTTGGAACCTATATGGAATTGATTCAATTATGGAATCATGAATAGTCATTGGTTCCGTCGATACATAAACATATTAATCTATACCCTTTTTTCTTATATACAAATTCTTCTATACAAAGATGGCAAAAATTTTTTTTGAAGCAATCTTAGCAAGATCCCACCTATTATTGTATGTTATTGTATGAATGCAACACTTTAACTTTACTTTTTATTAAAAAAATTAAAATATCTGTTTCTTTTCGAATTGAACCATCAACGATTTAAAGCAGATAAATGGATTGACAAAAAAAACCATTTTATTTTTTTGTGTGAGATAGATAAAAAAGACCGATTGAAGAGAATATTTAAGTACTTGTTCTTTCGATTCGAATTTTATTAATAAGATAAGATGAACGAATTAGGGGTTTTTCGTACCTATGAGATAGACTGAACTACAGTCTTTATTATGGATACGTTACATATGTAACTTGATTCGTTATTAATGAGATTCGGACATACACAGATATACATATATTTAAAAAAATAAGACCTCCTATTACTGTTACTAATTAAGAACTATCTATCCCACGACGCTCTGGGAATGCTGAATCAGAACAAAAATAAAAAGGATACTTTGGGGAAAGGATACTCTCTA